AAACCTGAATAGATATATATCTTTATTTTATTGTAGTGTTTTTATATTGTTTTAACAATTTTTCACAAGACAAAAAATTTAATCTTTATCTCCCGATCCTTTAAGTTTAAGGATAGACCTTTCTTTTCTTTGATGAAATTTTTTCTTTATATTTAGAGTTAGAATGGATTGGTCATACCTATCCAATAATCTAATATGAATGACTCGCTATTCACTCGATTTCTGGGTCATAATCATTATGTAGGAGAGATGGCCGAGTGGTTGAAGGCGTAGCATTGGAACTGCTATGTAGGCTTTTGTTTACCGAGGGTTCGAATCCCTCTCTTTCCGTACCTTCACACAATTCACCAATGTTACTGATCACGATGTAACAAATAACAAATATTCCAATAGTTAGGCCTTTCTTTGATATAAATCCTCTATTCCTAATTGATGTGGTACATAAAATACTGTATTGTAAAGGGAGCCAAGGAATAAAAATATCCCTGCCAATAGATTTATGATATATCAATGGGAGAAAAATCTTTGACCTCTTAACATAGGTTAATTTTCTTCGGCGAAAGAAAAAGGGAGATCAAATTGACCGAACCCCCATTATTTTAGTTAGCTTTAAGTCTGACGGGAATAATATTCTACGACTAGCAATTCATTTATTTTCAAACCGACCCAGTTACTATCTATTATTTGATTCACTAATCCTTTAAATTGGAATGGTTGAAGAGTCAAATGTTTTGGCAATTCCTCATGGGAGGATGAATCAAGAAAATTTTGAATCAGAGCTCTGGATTTTCGCCCCTCCCCCGCCGTAATAATATCCCGGGGTTTGCAGCGATAACTTGGTATATCTACTATACGACCATTAACTAAAATATGTCTATGATTAACTAATTGGCGGGCTCCAGGAATAGTCGAAGCCATACCCAATCGAAAAAGGATGTTGTCCAAACGCATTTCAAGTAATTGGAGTAAAACCTGACCCGTTGCCCCTTTGGCTTTTCCAGCGATACGAACATAGTTAAGTAATTGGCGTTCTGTAAGACCATAATGAAAACGCAATTTTTGTTTTTCTTCTAGACGAATACGATATTGAGATCTTTTTCCGGAACGCGATTGATTTCTACGATCATTTCCGGCTCTAGGCCTTTTACTAGTTAGTCCCGGTAAAGCCCCCAGACGGCGTATTTTTTTGAAACGAGGCCCTCGGTAACGCGACATAAAGACTCCTTATTTTATTGAAATTTCATTTTACAGAAAAACTTAAAACTGAACTAAATGATAAATGAAGCGAAATCTACTGAAGTATTGTACTACAAAGAATAATGAGATGAATTGTTTCAATATCCAGACCCCCTTATATTGTTCTTGATTTGTTTTGCAGAGATCTAACTTCTTCTATTTTAATTTATAGTTGTAAGTTGTTGCGACAGACTAGATCGGTTTTTTTGGAGAAAGGAGAATAATCTTTATTCTTTGATTTTAAAGAGACATTATCAATAATCAAACAAATAAAGAAAAGCCAGCTATCGGAATCGAACCGATGACCATCGCATTACAAATGCGATGCTCTAACCTCTGAGCTAAGCGGGCTCATCATAAATTGTACATGCATAGAAATTTAGTAAACTGCTGGTATCTTAGCTATTAACTATTCTTTCTTGGCTATTCCATAATTAATATAGAATAGAGCAATATATAATTGAATTTCGATCTATTTTTCAATTATTTCAATTATATGTTTAAAAATAATCAGTATCTTAATTACATAGTAAGATTTTTTTTTTTATTTTTGAATTCAAATAACGTTTGAAATTTGTTTTATAATATTATTACATATATGATTCTATATCATATATTTTTCGATATAAGATAGAAATTCTCTATCGAATTATTAGATTAGAATCTTATTATTCTAATATACATATACATTAGAATTCTATAATATAAATTTCTATAACTATAATAGAAATATAATTTTTAAAAATTAACTATATTAATACTTATTGATTATTAAATAATCATTAATGAATTACCATTTTAGTTATTGAGTTATTAGTTATTGAGTTATAGGGGCCCGCTCCAAGGACTAAGAAAAGGATAATAAATATGAAATAGAAAGACGCAATCCACAATTCAGATCATAATGATACATTCCTCTGCTTTCATTCGGAAAGGTGGAAGCTAAGACAAATCGACCGTTCGAGTATTCTCAATTTGTATGAGAAAGGGGAGAAGAAGGGAAGCAGATATGTGTCATATATATCTCACATATATTGAATTGCAGATACAGAAATGCTAGAATCATTTTTGATTGGACCAAATACAAATCTGGTCCCCTATCCAGATGAGATGAAAGAGGATAGGCAAGAAAAAAATAGTAGGAAGTACTTTTTAAGAATCGTATCTAATGAATTCAAAGGTTCCAGCATAAGCATAAATGAAAGGAAAAGGAAGGGGCGGCGGCATCACAAAGAGATTCAAATCTCAAAACAAAATTAGGGGG